TGATACATTCGAATAATTAAACGTTTCACAAGTACTGAACTAGATTTATTGTCATAACCAAAAATTTCCACGGGTTCGTAAAAAATCGAATCGTTTAAACCATGATCATGAGCAAACGCATAAATATACTCCTGAAAAAGAAACGGATATAGGAAGTGTTGTTGCCGAGATCTATCTTTTTCTAAATATCCTTGTAATTCTTCCATTTACATTTCTACTTGAGCCAGAGGCAGGAGGTTTTTCTTGGTTTATCAAATGATACATACATAGTGCAATATGGTCAGAACAGGGTATTATGTATTGTATTATGTATATAGTATAGTAAGAAAAAAATATATACCCCGGAAAAGAAAGAGGGAGTCCAATCAACAGATCTTTTTACCTTCCTTTTCTATCCAATTGGTTTATGTTCGTTATAATTACAACAGGAGAAAAAATCCTTTATTTTTGCAACCCAATCGCTCTTTTGACTTTGGAATAAATTCTCTTTATCAATATACTGTTTCTTCTACACATCCGTCTACAATCCATAATAAAGAATAATTAGGATTCTGAAAAAAAAAAAAGAAAAAATCAATGGTTCACTCACAGGAGAACCCACTCTTTCCCGCATTAGGCACTAATTCATTTTTAACATCTAATTAGATCGGGTAATCATTCCAATTAAGAACATAAGCTCGTTGCTTTTTATTTTACCAGAATTGGAGCCATAGAGCTCTATCCATTTATTCACTAGACCCAACTGTAAATGTGAATTTCTTTTGTCCCCTTCCAAAAATCAAAACAATCTTTTGGAACTGTAATGATTCGGTAAGGATAAACTCAAAGTTCTACTTTAACTTTGACTTTCATTTCAAATTAAATAAATTAATAAAATAGAAAATCTAATAAAATAATAAATTGATTTTATTACGACATGCTGTTTTTTCCATTCATTACCCTTGAGGATCAGTCGTGGTCTTATAGACTATACCAATAGTCTGGACGAATTCGTTGCTTCATCCAAATGTGTAAAAGATCATAGTCGCACTTAAAAGCCGAGTACTCTACCGTTGAGTTAGCAACCCGGATAAATAGGATATGTAGATATGATCGAAATATAAAAATCAATTGAATTGCACTGCACGACCCTATCAAAACATTGAACTAGCAACACATCGAAAAGAAGGATTTTCTGATCAATTAGAAACACAAAATACCAAAATTAGCAGATCGGATTAAAAATATTCCTAATCGAAATGTAAAAATTATGACAGACCACCCATTTTTTATCAAATTCTTTTTTTATTTTCCCTAAGAAAATACATCTTGTATGAGAGTAAATGCAGCAAGGCAAACCCATCATTTGAGTGAAGGAAACAAAAAAAACCAATATGGGGTGGGGATAAACAGCCCTATTTATCTACGATCGAATTATATTTGTTCGATACACCATTGTCAATATAAAAGCAATGTTGAGAAAGTAAATCAAGTAAATAAAATAAAGACTTGTGTTGGATTGGCACAACATAAATAAGAAATTGGAATGGGAAAAATTAAGGAAAAGGTAAATAAAAAATCCCCGGTTTATTCAATCAATAAAAGTAGGATAAGCAAGCTTAACCCCTTGTTTGTTGTTAAATTCAATTCCCCCACCAAAATATGAATAAAGCAAGAAAAAGGAAAATGGTGTGTAAATAGAAATAATTACACAAGGATAGATACTAGTTACCCTTCCCTACTTTATTTTATTTATTTAATAATTTTGTTCTTTCCTTTAATTAACTCAAAGTTCTTTCTTTAAAGAATTCTGCCTTCTTTAAAATATCATAAACAGTTCCTGTAGGTTGAGCACCTTTTTCAAGGAAATATAGAATAGCAGGAACATTTAAATAAGTTTGATTCTTTATCGGATCGTAAAAACCTACTTTTTGAAGATCTCTTCCTTCTCTTCGGAATCGAACATCAATTGCAACGATTCGATAGATGGCTCATTGGGATAGATGTAAATAAACAATGCCCCCCCTAGAAACGTATAGGAGGTTTTTTCCTCATACGGCTCGAGAAAAATGATTCCAATTTCTGTATATAATAGCAAGTGGATCCATAAAATAATGAATTTTACTATAATTTGAATTGAGTACTTTTTTCTTCTTACTTACAGAAAAAGGAAGAAATCTCATTCATACTCATAACTCAAGTTGGGTAATTCTGACAAGAAAATCCTTAGACATTTATTGAGCCGTCTCTAAACTCTTTTGTTTGTCTCATTTTGAATCTATTTTTATTCCTCAGTCTGATCCAATTGTTGAGACAATTGAAAATAGTGTTTCCTTGTTTCGGAATCCTTTATCCTTGCTTTGTGAAATCATTGGGTTTAGACATTACCTCGGGGATCCTTATTCCTTTCAAAATGGCAGCAACATACCTTTTTTTGTTATTTCTTTCTATATAAATAGAATACGAATGATTGATTCCCTTGTGATACACTTTTCATCGAAATAGTTTTACCAATTTCGAAAAATTTGACTTTTCAAACTTGTTCTGAATTTGAACCTTTCGATTTAGAATTTATATATAGTGAGGATATACTTACAGAGTTGGTCTAACTTATTGATTTTCACTAACCCTAGATTCTTTCCCTTGAAAAATGAATCAATCCTTTCTTCTCGAGCTTCATCATGTACTATTTACTTATAACCCAACACAAATTAGGTTCCGGGCAGAACAGAACAAACTATGTCGAGCCAAGAGCATCTTCATTACTATAGAAGATGGCGGATGTAAAAATCCACAGCCGACCATGTCCTTCAAGTCGCACGTTGCTTTCTACCACATCGTTTCAAACGAAGTTTTACCATAACATTCCTCTAATTGAAATTTCAAAGCGGTATGGAATTGATTCAATATAAAATCATGAATAGTCATTGGTTCAACCGGTATATAATATTTCTATCTACGGATAAATAAGTATTTATCCGGATAAGGGTCAGCAAGGATCAAATTTATTTAATTTAACCCCATATTCTATCATATGAATTGAATGAAAATAAAGATATTCAATTTTACCCACATTTGACACTTGATTCCGTTTGTGAGAAACCAAACGAATTCTCAGATATGATTCTTAGAACCATTCTGAAAATTAATAAGAAAAGATTTTTCCCTTTAACAAATTATTGTTTCATGTGGAATGCAGTGTGATCCCATCTTTCGTTTCATGAAAAACGATCTGGGACGGAAGGATTCGAACCTCCGAATAACGGGACCAAAACCCGCTGCCTTACCGCTTGGCCACGCCCCATTTTGATTTCTATTCGATATTAATCAACACTAATATTGGTATTGGTTATTCGTCAATCCCAACCCAAATACACAAAAACATATGGGATATTTTGTTGCTAGGATTCAAGACATGTAGATATAGAATCAAAAAAATTCATTGATCATTACATAGAATTCAATTAAGATATTGTATGAAAGTTGAATTCCTTATATTCTCATTTTAGAATGATAATGGGGGGAGGGATTTTTTATTTGGGAAAGTCCGAACCGAAGAAAAAGAAGGATTTCTTGATCTGCCTTTTTCATTTTTCCCTTATAAAAATAACTCAAAATTATCTAATCCACAAGAACGAAATGCTTGTTATGCTTAATATCTTTAGTTTAATCGGTATCTGTCTTAATTCTGTCCTTTATTCGAGTAGTTTTTTCTTCGCCAAATTGCCCGAAGCTTATGCCATTTTCAATCCAATCGTAGATGTTATGCCTGTCATACCTGTACTCTTTTTTCTCTTAGCCTTTGTTTGGCAAGCCGCTGTAAGTTTTCGATGAAATCTTTAATACTCTGCTAAATTGATGATGTATTTGATAAAAAAATTCTAAAAATTGATAAGATCAGATAAGTCTTACATTACGAACCCTCGATTCAAAAATAGAAATTCTTGTATATTGAATGAATAACCGCAGCGATGAATTTGGATCAGCCTTTTCCCCGTTCTGACCTTCCGGTGAGTATGGACTATTAGGTACTCCATAATACCTAATTATTGATATGACAAGAAATTTCGGGTAACGAATGAATCAAAATCTTATTACAAAAAAATTCGTTTTATTTTTCATTTTTTGGGGTGTCAAAACAAAAAAAATGGTATATGTGGTAAAAAATAGGCAATCTATTCCCCTTTTTCAAAAAAAAAATGATCTTGGAGATTGTGTAATGCTTACTCTCAAACTCTTTGTTTACACAGTAGTGATATTCTTTGTTTCCCTTTTTATCTTTGGATTCTTATCTAATGATCCAGGACGCAATCCTGGACGTGAGGAATAAAAAATTTCTAGTTTTTTTTTGCTTTTTTATAAATTAATTCTTAATAATCTTATTTGTTTCATACATTTAACTATGATAAAATCAAGGGATGAGAATCTTTTCGAATTCGAAAATACCAAGTGATCAGAGAAAGCGGAAAGAGAGGGATTCGAACCCTCGGTACAAATAATTTGTACAACGGATTAGCAATCCGCCGCTTTAGTCCACTCAGCCATCTCTCCTAATTCCAAATTGAAAGTTTGTTATGTGATGTAACACGTGAAATAAAGATTGATAAAAATCCACCTTCTTCTCTTTATTTTCTTTTTTCATTTTATTTTTATTTATTTAATCTTATTTAACTTTATTATTATTATTTATTTTATTATATTATTCTATTTTAATAAAAAAAAATATTATTATATTATTATTATTAAAATAGAAATTAGAAATATTCTAATAAATAATAGAAATTTTTTAAATAGCTATTAAAATTTAAACTTAAACAAAGTATTTAATATTTAGATAAAATAATTTAAATAATAAAATAATTTAAATAAAATAAAAGTAAAGGTATATATTTATACTAAGAGGTATATATTTATTATAGTATAAATATATTATGTATAATAAAATATGTAAAAATATGTATAAGAAAAAGATAGAAAAAAGCAATTGATCAGGAATTCAATATAGAAAATGACTCAAAACG